TGGATCACCAGCTTCGAACAAGAAAATTTAAACGTATAGATTTTTTAACTCGTTCCAAACGAAGTTTTAAGAAATCTAATTTCAAGAATTATAATCTTTATACAAAATTTAATAGAGATTCGGGTTTTATAAGTTATTTGGAAGAACCAGATTTTCGTCGAGCCGTAATCAAAGGATCTATGCGCAGTCAAAGGCGTAAAATGGTTATTTGGGGACCGTCTCAAGGAAATCCCCATTCCCCTCTTTTTTTGGAAAAAATGGAAGATTTTCCTTTTCCTATATCCGACCTAATGAATCTTTTTTTTAATATTAGAGATTGGTTGGGTAAAAAGTCAGAATTTGAAATTTTAGATCAACAATTCCAAATAAAAAAAAACAACCAGGAAGACGCAATGGAATTCTGGGAAAACATTCCATATGCACAAAAAACAAGAAGTATTCTGTTACTAGCACAATCAATTTTTAGAAGGTATATTAAATTACCCTTATTGATAATAGCTAAGAATATTGGCCGTATTTTATTACGGCAATCTCCGGAATGGTATGAGGATTTCCAAGATTGGAATAGAGAAATTTATTTAAAGTGCAGCTATAATGGTCTTCAATTCTCCAAAACAGAATTTCCTAAAAATTGGTTAATAGAAGGTTTTCAGATCAAAATCTTATATCCTTTTCATTTGAAACCGTGGCACGGATCTAAGCTACGACTCTCTGATAGAGATCGAAAGCAACAAGATGATTTTGATTCTTGTTTTTTAACAGTTTTGGGAATGGAAACAGAATATCCTTTTGGTCCTCCTCGAAAAACACCTTCCTTTTTTGAACCCGTTTTTAAAGATATAGACTACAAAGTCGAAATAAGAAATTTTAATTTTAGAGTTCAAAGAGTTTTAAAAAAAATAACAAAGCAACAAGAAAAAGCATTTTTCTTTTTAAAACAAATACTTTTAAAAGGAAAGAAAATTCCATTATTTATACCGAGAGAAATATATGAATCAAGTGAAACTCAAACAGAAAAGGATTCGATAATCAGCACTCAGATAATTCATGAATCATTTAGTCAAAATAAATCTAGAGATTATTCACAGGCAAAAGAAGAGATTAAACATAGAATTGATAGAAGAAACACAATCAGAAATCAAATAGAAATAATGAAAAAAAATAAAAAGAATAATCGAGAATCACCCCCAAAAATTTGGAAAATATTAAAAAGAAAAAATATTGAATTAATATTTCAATTTTGCATTGAAAAAATATACGTAGATATCTTTTTATGTATAATTAATATGCGCAGAATTTCTCTACAACTTTTTATGGAATCAACAAAAAAAATTCTTGAAAAATACATTGACAATAATGAAATAAATAAAGATAAAGCAAGAATTAATAAAAAAAAACAAAATAAAATTGACTTCATTTCGCCTATGACTATAAAAAAGGCTTTTGATAATCTTAGAAATAGTAAGCAGAAGCCACATATTTTTTTTGATTTATCTTACTTGTCACAAAAATATGTATTTTTTAAATTATCACAAACCCAAGTTATTAACTTCAATAAGTTAAGATCTATTCTTCAATATAATGGACCATCTTTTTTTCTTAAGAATGAAATAAAGGATTTTTTTGGAACACAAGGAATATTTGATTCCAAAGTAAGACATAACAAACTTTCAAATTATGAAAAGAATCCATGGAAAAACTGGTTAAGAAGTCATTATCAATATGATTTATCTCAGATTACATGGTCTACATTAGTCCCACAAAAATGGCGAAATCAAATAAATCAATGCCATATGTCTCAAAATGATGATTTAAAGAAAGGGTATTTCTATGAAAAAGACCCATTATTGGATTACAAAAAAAAACAAAATTTGAAAGTATATTTATTACCAAATAAAGAGGATAATTTTCAAAAAAACTATAGATATGATCTTTTCTCATATAAATATATGAATTCTGAAACTAAGAATAAGTCTGATATTTATAGATCACCATTAGAAACAATAAAGAAGCAAGAAAATTCCACCAAAAATAAAGAAACTTTTTTTAACATACTCAATAATATTCCTATCAAGAATTATCTAGAAAAAAGTGATATTATATATATGGAAAAAAATACAGATAGAAAATATTTGGGTTGGAAATTTAATACAAATATTCAGGTTGAACCTAATAAGGACCAAATAACAGAGAATTCTCATAATAATGGTCTTTTTTATCTTCCAATTAAATCAAATTCCAAAATCAATTATAAAAAGGTCTTTTTTGATTGGATGGGAATGAATGAAAAATTATTAATCTTAAATCACCTCATATCGAATCCTAAAGTTTTTTTATTTCCAGAGTTTTTAATACTTTATCATAAATATAAAGAGAAACCTTGGTTTATCCCAAGCAACTTACTTCTTTTTAATTTGAATATCAATCCAAATTTTAGTGAAAATCCAAATATCAAAGGAAAACAAGAGGCGGATGAATATTTTTTAAATTTTAGACCATC